TGTCCTTTTCGTTCCGTGTTGAACTAGAAACGTATTATTGTACGAAATTATATGAAAATCAATTAATTTTTAATAAATAAGAGATAAAAATATTTATCTTTTCGATGAAAATTTGTACACGACATGGGAGAAACCTCTCTTTATATTTATAATTGAAGAAGGGGTGCCATTATTTATAGTGAAGTGATACCCCGATTCCCACAATAGAATAATTTCTTTCAATACTTCCTCGTTATTAGTTAATGATCCTAGTGATTGGATCTATATGCTTATTACGAGAGGAAATATTCAAATGATTATTCATCGAATGACTATTCATCTATTGTATTTTCATTCAAATAAGGGGCAGGAAGGCTCTATGGAAAAATGGTGGTTCAATTCGATGTTGTCTAAGGAGGAGTTAGAACACAGGTGTGGGCTAAGTAAATCGCTAGAAGGTATTGGTCCCATTGAAAATACCAGCGGGGGTGAAGACCCTGTTATAAATAATATGATTCATGAGTGGGTTGATAGTGACAGCTCTAATAATATTGATCATTTGTTCGGTGTCAGCGACATTCGGAGTTTTATTTCTGATGACACTTTTTTAGTTAGGGGTAGTAATGGTGAAAATTATTCCATATTTTTTGATATTGAAAATATGATTTTTGAGATTGAAGACGATCGTTCTTTTCTGAGTGAACTGGAAAGTTTTTTTTCTAGTTATCTAAATTCTATTTATCCGAATGATGGGTCCAAGAGTGACAATCACTCCTATGATCGTTACATGCATGATACTCAATATAGTTGGAATAATCACATTACTAGTTGCATTGAGAATTCTCTTCGTTCTGAAATCGCTATTGATAGTTACATTTCACGCGGCAGCGACAATTACAGTAAGAATGACATTTATAGTTACATTTGTAGTGAAGGCGTAAATAGTATTGACAGTGAGAGTTTCAGTATACAAACTAGCGCAAATGGAAATGATTTCCATATGATAGGAAATTCTAATGATCTCGATACAAGTCAAAAATACAGACATTTGTGGGTTCAATGCGAAAATTGTTATGGATTAAATTATAAAAAATTTTTTAGGTTAAAACTGAATATTTGTGAACAATGTGGATATCATTTGAAAATGAGTAGTTCAGAAAGAATCGAACTTTTGATTGATCCAGACACTTGGGATGCTATGGATGAGGACATGGTTTCCGTGGACCCGATTGAATTTCATTCGGAGGAGGAACCTTATAAAGATCGTATTGATTCTTATCAAAAAAAGACAGGGTTAACCGAGGCGGTTCAAACAGGCATAGGTCAACTAAAGGGTATTCCCATAGCAATTGGGATTATGGATTTTCAGTTTATGGGGGGCAGTATGGGATCCGTAGTAGGCGAGAAAATCACCCGTTTGATTGAATATGCTACTAATAGATCTTTACCTCTTATTATAGTGTGTGCTTCCGGAGGAGCGCGCATGCAAGAAGGAAGTTTGAGCTTGATGCAAATGGCTAAAATATCTTCAGCTTCATATAATTATCAATCAAATAAAAAGTTATTCTACGTATCAATCCTTACATCTCCTACAACCGGTGGAGTGACTGCCAGTTTTGGTATGTTAGGAGATATCATTATTGCCGAACCTAACGCCTACATTGCATTTGCGGGTAAAAGAGTAATTGAACAAACATTGAATAAGACAGTACCCGATGGTTCACAAGAAGCTGAGTATTTATTCCATAAGGGCTTATTCGACCCAATCGTACCACGTAATCCTTTAAAAGGTATTCTGAGTGAGTTATTTCAGCTTCACGGTTTCTTTCCCTTGAATCAAAATTCAATCAAGTAGATCGTTTAATTCAGTTCTTTTTTTCTTTGAGGTGAACAAAACAAGTATTTAGTTTCTATTTATAGTAATAAGTAATCAAAAAAAATAGATAATATAAAGGTGAATAGGTACACTTATTTAGTTCTTCATTTCTTGTACCTATACCTATTATTATATACTGATAATAGATATACTTATCATAAGATATCTTTATAACAGGTACAAATATTATATTAAATCGAGGTATCCATTCTATGACAACTTTCAACTTACCCTCTTTTTTTGTGCCTTTAGTGGGTCTATTATTTCCGGCAATTGCAATGGCTTCTCTATCTTTTTATGTTCAAAAAAACAAGATTGTCTAGATTTGATGGGACCCAATCTCATCCATTTTTTTCAAGACTCGTATTTGGATCATAATACAGATATCTATTTATTTATGGGTCGGCAGATGTATGAAATGTAAAGTAAAAATATCTATATGTATGTAGATATCCATAGTGGGATCCTATAAAGGGATCTTTTTTTATATCTAACCGATTCGATGAATTACTCCGAATGGTTCACATCATAATAATAGTGCTAGTTGATGAGAGTTACTTCGGGAACAAAACAAAAAAATAAAGTCAAATTCATTTTGGTTATTCTCTCAATTCCAATAAAATGAAACAACTGGATCTAGTATGAACTGGCGATCAGAACGTATATGGATAGAACTTATAACGGGGTCTCGAAAAACAAGTAATTTCTGTTGGGCTTGTCTCCTTTTTTTAGGTTCGCTGGGATTCTTATTGGTTGGAACTTCTAGTTACCTTGGTAGGAATTTGATATCCTTATTTCCTTCTCAGCAAATCCTTTTTTTTCCACAAGGGATCGTGATGTCTTTCTACGGGATCGCGGGTCTGTTCATTAGCTCCTATTTGTGGTGCACAATTTCGTGGAATGTAGGTAGTGGTTATGATAGATTCGATAGAAAAAAAGGAATAGTGTCTATTTTTCGTTGGGGATTCCCTGGAAGAAATCGTCGCATATTCCTTCGATTCCTTATGAAAGATATCCAGTCGATTAGAATAGAGGTTAAGGAAGGTATTTATCCTCGGCGTGTACTTTATATGGAAATCAGAGGCCAGGGTGCCGTTCCCTTGACTCGTACTGATGAGAATTTGACTCCGCGAGAAATTGAACAAAAGGCTGCGGAATTGGCCCATTTTTTGCGCGTACCAATTGAAGTATTTTGAAATGAATTGAAGAATGAATGCTTTCGCAGCATTGAGTAAGGACCTCATGAATTATATTTGTTGTTATATAACAACTTAAGTTTTTTCAGGGCGCTCGTTCGAGCAAAAGCGGACGCGTATGGAACAACCAGAAAACAGAAAACAAAGTGGTTTTTGTCCACCAAAACCAGTTTTTCATACTAGTAACAAGTATACTAACTAAGTATGGATTCATCTATCTGAACAGTTCAGACTATAGAATTCATCTTTTTTTTGTCCAATAATTTTTGAATTGATATGTTAGTGTTAGATATAGATGGATCATATCTTGTAATTTCATTTTTTTTTCAATTGATGTTTTGTTTATTTTTATCCTTTCTTTTCCTTTTTGATGATCAAAAGATTGGATCGTTTATAACTAGAATCAATCATTCTATTTATCTCTTTTTTTTTGCTACTCGTTTTTGATTTCATCTTATCAATACAATATTTTCCGAAATTTCCCTCAACTATTCCCCGGCTACGGCTAGCCAGCGAAGTTTTTTGAAATAATAGATCTAAGGGGGTTCTTTTGCCCCTAAATCCAAAAAGATTCATTTGCTCGTTCGGGCATTCATCGAAAGGGTGCAATTGCTTCGAATGAAGAAATAATAAAACAAAATATTGTTTCCAGATCCAAGGACTAACCAATTAATTAAATAAAAATGCCAAAAAAGAAAGCATTCAACCCCCTTCTATATCTTACATCTATAGTCTTTTTGCCCTGGTGGATTTCTCTCTCATTTAATAAAAGTATGGAATCTTTGGTTACTAATTGGTGGAATGCTGGGCAATCCGAAATTGTTTTGAATGAGATTCAAGAAAAGAACGTTCTAGAAAAATTCATAGAATTAGAAGAACTCTTCCTTTTGGACGAAATGATAAAGGAGTACCCGGATACACATATACAAAAGTTTCGTATAGGAATACACAAAGAAACGATACAATTGGTCAAGATGTACAATGAGGGTCATATCCATACCATTTTACACTTTTCGACAAATCTAATAAGTTTCGCTATTCTAAGTGGTTATTCTATTCTAGGTAATGAAGAACTTGTTCTTATTAATTCTTGGGTTCGGGAATTTATCTATAACTTAAGCGACACAATAAAAGCTTTTTCTATTCTTTTATTAACTGATTTATGTATCGGATTCCACTCGCCTCACGGTTGGGAACTAATTATTAGTTCTATATACAAGGATTTTGGATTTTCTCATAATAATCAGATTATATCTGGTCTTGTTTCCACCTTTCCAGTCATTCTAGATACAATTTTAAAATATTGGATCTTCCGTTATTTAAATCGTGTATCTCCGTCACTTGTAGTGATTTATCATTCAATGAATGACTAAAGAATGATCCACTGATATGAATCTAATCATAATGTTTTTTACTTCGTACATAAACAAACCTTTTTAATCTTACTCATTCTTTATGTTTCTATCCATCTAGGAAATTCCTCCTGGATTCCAGTAAAATAGCAGAATCGTGGATAGGGAACTCTACTAGCAACCTACCCAATTTATTGTAGAAATTTTCGGGATCAATGATTGGACCATGCAAAATAGAAATATCTTTTCTTGGATAAAGGAACAGATGACTCGATCCATTTCCGTATCGATCATTATATTTATATATGTAATAACTTGGACATCTATTTCACATGCATATCCCATTTTTGCACAACAGAGTTATGAAAATCCACGAGAAGCGACTGGGCGTATTGTATGCGCCAATTGTCATTTAGCTAATAAGCCCGTGGATATTGAGGTTCCACAAGCCGTACTTCCTGATACTGTATTTGAAGCAGTTGTTAGAATTCCTTATGATATTCAACTGAAACAAGTTCTTTCTAATGGGAAAAGGGGGTCTTTGAATGTAGGGGCCGTTCTTATTTTACCTGAGGGATTCGAATTAGCCCCCCCCGA